TGTGAGGATCAATCAAATAAGGTTTTCGTTAGAAAAAGATTCTATAAAAGCAATGATAAATAGATACTAATAGAGCAAGAAAAGAAGGAAATAAAAAAAACATAGTATAGAAAAGATATCCAAAATTATATAGAAATCACTATCCTACCCGTAGTTTTTATTTCCTTAATTTAATTCCTTAATTTAATTGAATTTCGTTTGATTAGGGGAAAGTTCCTTAAAAACCTCTGCCTTTTTTAAAATATCCTGAACAGTTCCTGTAGGCTGAGCGCCTTTTTCAAGGAAATAGAGAATAGCGGGAACGTTTAAATAAGTTTGATTCTTGATCGGATCATAAAAACCCACTTTCCGAAGATCTCTTCCTTCTCTTCGGGATCGAACATCAATTGCAACGATTCGATAGACGGCTCATCGGGATAGATGTAGATGAAAAAGAACCCCCCCCCCCTAGAACCGTATAGGAAGTTTTCTCCTCGTACGGCTCGAGAAAAAATGATTTGAAGTTTTGTCTATGGATAAAATTAAAATAAATAGTAAAGGAATCCGTAAAAGAAATTAGCCTATAATTTAACTGATAGTCATTTTTATTTAACTTCCTTCCTGAAAACTAAAAAATCATTTGTACTCATAACTCAAGTTCAATAATTATCAAATATATTAAATAAAATTAAGATATTTTTTTATTGAGTGGTCTTTAACCCCCCTTTTGTCTCGTTGAAAATCTATTTGGATTCTTTATTCGGATCTGTGAGACAATTGAAGCGGTGTTTCCTTGTTCTGGGATCCTTTATCTTTGTTTTAAATCATTGGGTTTAGACATTACTTCGGTGCTTCTTAATCCTTTCAAAATGGTAGCAACATACCCCTTTTGTGATTTCTTTCTAGAATCATACCGACGGTTGATTCGTGCGCGATACACTGTGGATCGAAAAAGTTTTGCGGTTCCAACAATTTTTTTTGAATTGAAAATTTGCTCGAATCGGATCCTTTCGATTTCTATATCGAAGATATACTTACGAAGTTGTTCCAATTTATTGATTGGCATTAACCCTAGATCGTTGCCCCTGAGAAATTAATCAATACTTTCTACTCGAGCTCCATCATGAACTATTTACATTACAACCCAATAAAAAAAGAAGGGTTCTAGTAGAATAGAACAAATGACGTCGAGCCAAGAGCACCTTCATTCCTATATAAAATAAAATGGTGGATGTAAGAATAAAAATCCACACCGGATCGTGTCCTTCAAGTCGCACGTTGCTTTCTACCACATCGTTTTAAACGAAGTTTTACCATAACATTCCTCTAATTTGGAACCAGTATGGAATTGATTCAATTATGGAATCATGAATAGTCATTGGTTCAGTCGGTACAGAGACATAGTCATTTATATTTTTTCTTAGCTACATAGATAATAAATATTTTTTCTGAAGAAATCTTAGCAAGACCCGGGCTTTTTTTGTATGAACGGAAATTTTTTCTATAAATCTATATCTCAAAAAAATATCTAACAGAAATATCCAGAAATCTAAATATAGAAATAACATAACTAACAGAAATAACACGAATAAATAAATTCTATTTGACTCTGCCTGTTCAAGTGACTCAATAAGATAGACTGACCCATTTCCAGCTTCTCAAAGATTCAACCCATAAGGAATCATTACAAATCTTGAGAATTGAAAAAGTTTCCTACTTCGACATCATTATTTGAGTCAAGTTTTACTTTTACAGTAAAGCCTACATTTGATTATCATAAGAAATAAGAATCTATGTTTCTTTTCAAATAGAATTGTCAATGATTTAAAGCAAATAAGCTAAATAGATCGAACAATAAAAAGAAATATCATTGTTAAATATTTAAATTTGAATATTTTAGGGATGCAAATTCTTTTTCACAAAAATAGAAAGACTATTGTCACTGAAATAGAATAACAATACATACCCATAGGCTAAGCACTTCCTGGTTTTATATGTATTTTCATATTTTGTTGAACCTGAGGTTAAGTAATCTTTCTGCAACTGTGATCTATGTCCCATCTTATCTTTATCTGGATCACAAAAGGATTCAGTTCCATTTGCATGTCATTTGAACTCGATTTAGTTCAGTTTGTGAAAAACTGAGATATGATTCCGAAAAGAATCATTCAAAATCAAAAAAGAAAGAAGAATAATATTCTATCCAATATTAGACCTTGAAACAGAACCTTGTTGAACAAAAAAGATGTATTCGGATACAATGGATATGCTCTGGGACGGAAGGATTCGAACCTCCGAATAGCGGGACCAAAACCCGTTGCCTTACCACTTGGCTACGCCCCATTTCTATTTTTATCGGACACTAATACTAATAAAGAATAATATTGGTATTAAGTGTTCGTCAATTCCAGCCCAACTATCTATAGAAAATCATTCTTCTTTATTCTTCTTTATAGAATATATTATAGATTCGTGCTAGGATTTTGACATGTGTATATCTAGAATTCAACTGAATTTATTGATCATTACATACAATTCAATTAAGATATTGTATGAAAGTATGATTTCTTCTATTCTCCTTTGAGAATTGGAGGATTTTTGATTGAGCGGAAAAAGAAGGAGTTTTTTGTCTACCTTACTTTCTTAATTTTTCCTTATATAAAAAACTCAATCAAAATGCAATTATCTCGACGAACAAAATGTCTGTTATGCTTAATATCTTTAGTTTGATCTGTCTTAATTCTGCCCTTTATCCGAGTAGTCTTTTCTTCGCCAAATTGCCCGAAGCCTATGCTTTTTTGAATCCAATCGTAGATGTTATGCCAGTCATACCCCTGTTCTTTTTTCTTTTAGCCTTTGTTTGGCAAGCTGCTGTAAGTTTTCGATAGGATCTTGAATACTATCTTAGAAAATTCATGATTTATTCGAGAAAAATTATAACAATTGATAAGATCAAATAAGTCTGGGAGTATGAACCTTCAATTCAAACATTGAAATTCTTGGCTAGCCGCAATAAATTTGGCTCGCCCCATTTCCCGATTCTAATCCTTTTTCCGGCGAAAGACCTTATTAGGTTAGGGTCCCTTAGAATATCTAATTGTGGGTATGAAAGTAATTTGTGATAATCAAAGACTCTTATTACAAATTTAAACTTCAGTTGAATTTCTGAACATTCTTTTCTATTTCTATAATTCATTTCTTGGTGTCAAAATAGGATATGTGATATAAAAATGGAGGATCTATTATCTTTTCTCGTTTTTCTTTTTCAAAAAATGATCTTGGAGGTTGTGTAATGCTTACTCTCAAACTTTTCGTTTACACAGTAGTAATATTCTTTGTTTCTCTCTTCATCTTTGGATTCCTATCCAATGATCCAGGACGTAATCCTGGACGTGAAGAATAAAATAAAAATTTCGTTTTTCTTGCTTGATTTACAATTTTCTTAAGATTTTATTTTATATATTCATATTCCATACATTTAACTAGTAAAAAAATCAAAAGGGGTTTGCGAAATTTGAAAGAAAAAAATAGAAAGTCATCAACGGAAACGGAAAGAGAGGGATTCGAACCCTCGGTACGAATAACTCGTACAACGGATTAGCAATCCGCCGCTTTCGTCCACTCAGCCATCTCTCCCAATTGAAAAAGATAATTACTATGTTACATTACACATCAAGTAAGGATTAACGAAAGTATTTCTTTCACATTCTTTATCGTTATTATATAATTAGCAATTCCATTTAGATGCTCGAAAGATCCAAATAGAAAGATAAATAAAGAAGACCTTCTTGCTTTTATTTTGTTCGAAGTGCCTTTTGGGCCTGGCCCGGTCAATACCCAGCCGGGCCTTTTTTTGTTCCAACGAATTCCATATATTTATAGGTATAGGAAACATACTCTAAAAAAGATACCCAATTTGGTATCTGTGTAAGAATTTCCATTGTGGGGTTTACATATACTTATCGTTTTTGTTATAATGGAAATTGAAAGGATTAAGAATCAATTAAGTATGTTTTGTAGTTTCTTATGTCATTAGGCAAACCCAATTTTAGATTCAAATCCAAGAATCATTCAGGAATTCTCAGTCAACGAATAGTTAATGGTTCCCATTTGTCATAAATTTTGGCTTTTTTGAATGAAAATATACATTTGAGTTTTCAATAGAAAAGTGAGGGGAAGCTTTTCGACATTGTATTTTTTGAGATACTATACAATCAATCGAAGGGGTGGTCAAACAAAAGGGGAAAAGGGTTTCTTTTATAATTTTTATAAATTTAGAAAAAAAAGGATGCAAGTACAATAAACTAAAGTTTAGTAATCCAACCCAGAAAATTTTATCTTATTGTGTATCGTTTTGGCGGCATGGCCGAGTGGTAAGGCGGGGGACTGCAAATCCTTTTTCCCCAGTTCAAATCCGGGTGCCGCCTCATCAACAAACGAATCAAAATTTATTATCTGCTGATATAAATTACCCAAATTTTACCCAACAGAACAGAATAAGGCGATTGTTGATACTTGGTTGATTCTAAACATCTGTTCTGGGGATTTTGTAAAAGATTTGAAATCTTTCAATCTAAAATTCAAAGAAAGATTATATTATAATGGTCGAAGCAAGACTTCCCGATTCCCTTCTACTGCTAATGTAATGTCTACTGATTGGGTCTTGAATTTCATTGGCATAGCCGGCGGCTAACTAGTTGTGGAAAGTCCTTTATGTAATCTACATATATAGACTCGCGAGAATCTCTGAGTGTTCAGGCATTCAATCACTATTCGATTGAAATTGGATGGATAATTTACTTTTTTATAGAAAAAGTGAAAAAAAAATTATTATTTTTTTGAAACCCCTCGTCAAGAGTATAATATACTATCTCCCAACTGCTTCAGAGAGACAATCGGGAAAGGAAAAGGTACGGATTAGATCAAATAGGAAATAAAAGTATGTAATAGATAGCAATTGATCTATTTGTACTTTGAAGGGCAACAAAGAATGGGCCCTCTTTTTTTATTACTATATGTTCCATTAGTAACATTCCTTTGTAGCGTCATTGTGTATTTTAGTTGTGTTTAGTCTTTCCCGATTAGAAATCATATAGGAATTTTTTAGAAATGGATTTATTTGATTGGTTCATCAATAGTGTTCGGCCAGAATCCCTTTTTGACTCTGGACCATGGATTCTACTATTATTAGTGAGCAATACAATAATGGAATATTTCTATCATAAAGATAAGGGACATAATTGACATGGATATAGTAAGTCTCGCTTGGGCTGCTTTAATGGTAGTCTTTACATTTTCCCTTTCACTCGTAGTATGGGGAAGAAGTGGACTTTAGAAGCACTACTAATTTAGTTTAGGAATGAAACGGTATCAATTGTTTTATAGATCGTTCTGCAACGCATTTTTTATTTTTTATTTGAATTGAAATAATTTTGAAATCAAAATTTATTCATTTCGAAATTCCATTGGATTCTAGTGGAGAAATGTATTATATAACAGTAAAACAATTATTTCAAAAAGAAAAAGAAATAGAATTGGGTCCTACGTTAATTCCATATATGGATTAATCACTACATATATTGAAGATAGAAGCTAATATAGTATACCAACTTTATTAGAAAGTAAAGTACAACTTTATACACTACTATAAACACTAATAGAGAGTATGGTAAGAAATTTCTTTCTTACCATACTCTCGGATCTCATAGAATACCGCTCATTATAGCCCGTTGATTTCATTTAAGACGCAAAAAAATAATTCTTTTGATTTGATTTCTTCAACTATTGATAAGAACTCAGAAGTCAAGTTTCATTTCAAGTAATTAATTATTTTGACTGACTGTTTTTACGTAAATGATAAGTAGAAAAGCAGTAGGAACTAAAATGAACAGTGCAGTAGCAATAAATGCAAGAATATTTACTTCCATAATCTCAATCTCATCGTTTTTTTATTTCACACTAACTCGGGATTTAATCCCATAGAGATGATAAATCTTTCACCTGTCAATTCAATGAATGCATTACCTATCGATGATCTTGAATCGGATCAATATCATGAATAACAATATCTGAGCTATTAAATTAATTCGTCGTCGAGAATTGAATAGTATAACATACGAAGATCTTTTATCCATACCGAATCCAAGATTTGATTCCCGGACCAATCAAAAATTCCTTTATTTTTCCTTCTTTTCTGTTCTTTCTTTTCTATAACCTACCTTAGGTCTTCCGTATAGAACCATCAAATGAAGTATCCTCGTCCGTTTCCATTAACTACAAAACGCCAACAAAAAATACAAGCGAAGTGGAAAAAGAGAGGAATTAGGTTGTAAATTTGAATGATCCAATTTTCTTTGGAAGACAAAGAAGTAGGAGAAAGATGAGTCGCGGGAGAAAAGATGGAATATTCTATCAACTTCACTATTTTAGTTATTTTCATTTTATTTTAGTTTAGGGTTTGTTCTTTCTTCGACAGAATCCTGAAAAAAAGAGGGGAAACCCCTTCGGAATTAAATTATGATCTCTGTCCCTTCTTTCATTTCACATAAAATGGAGAGGTGAATTGATGTACTTATTGGATCCGTCGGGACTGACGGGGCTCGAACCCGCAACGTCCGCCTTGACAGGGCGGTGCTCTTGCCTATTGAACTACAATCCCAGGGAAATAAGAAGAGATCTAACAGAAAATTTGGATTCTTTTTTATTCTCTCTTATCAGGTATTTCTTAAGAACAAGAGGGTTCTACCATCTGATAGTAGATTGGCAAATTTTTGGGCCGAGCTGGATTTGAACCAGCGTAGACATATTGTCAACGAATTTACAGTCCGTCCCCATTAACCACTCGGGCATCGACCCAACGCCTAATTAGACGTTCCATAATCAACTTCCTTTCGTCTCCCAGGCGGACTTGACAAATACATTTCACTTTTGATAAAATCCTACTCCTACGGTCTTGGTATACCCCTAGAGGGACTTGAACCCTCGTTTTCTCCGTGAAAGAGAGAGGTCGTAACCACTGGACCATAGGGGCACCAATGGACCATAGGGGCCTATGGCCACCTTTAGGAAATCAAAAAGCACTACACAATACAAATACAATAGGGAATAAGGCCTAAGGCCACCTTAACTTAATATAAATCAGCCGAGGGACACCTTTAGAAGATGAATAGGATATGAATCAAACTGAAAAACTCGTTAACTTTTCTGGGGGTTAATGGTAATCAAACTTTACCATTAAACTATACAATCTTTCAACTTTATTTCATTGGTCTTTCTCGTCTTTATCTCTCTCATTCAGAAAGAGTTTTCCATTGGATCCAAGAGACGGTACCTCTGAATCAGCAGAGCAGGAGATGCAAAAAAAAATGATTTACCAAAGTCTGATTTGGGAATTATATTGAGCCCTAAATCATATCAAAGTCATATCAAATTATATATATATATAAATAATACTGTCAACTGTCAATTGACGACAGGAGGGCAATAAAAGAAGAGAAAAGACATTAGGTATATCCGCCGGGT